TTAAATATCTGTGACTCACCCTTCGCCCCCTTTTTCTCTTTTTTCCCTTTTCTTTTTTAGAATAAGGGAGGAAAGAGAAAAAAAGAAATTGATATTAATTTCATTTTTAATTGCAGCAAAATCTTTCAGAATTGGATTTTTGGATTTCAAGTTAGTAACTTCTATTTTTACCTTCCTTTCTTCTTCTTCGTTTCGGGTCGAAAATAGAAGAGTTGAGTAAATCAAAAATAAAAAGGGGGGTTCATGGCTAAGGGGAAGGATGTCCGAATAACTGTTATTTTGGAATGTACCAGTTGTGTTCGAAACGGTGTTAATAAGGTATCAACGGGTATTTCCAGATATATTACTCAAAAGAACCGGCACAATACGCCTAATCGATTGGAGTTGAGAAAATTCTGTGCGTATTGTTACAAACATACGATTCATGGGGAGATAAAGAAATAGATCAAATCGAGCGCCTGTATGGAACCCTTCCTTGGAAGGGGAAAAAATTACATTATATATAATAATAACATATTTAAATTTAAATAAACCAAATCCTATTTATTTATTCTAATTCATTTTAGATCCGACTGAAATAGGGTTTTCGGGATAAGGAATAAACTAAGCAAACTATGGATAAATCCAAGCGACCTTTTCTTAAATCCAAGCGATCTTTTCGTAGGCGTTTGCCCCCGATCCAATCGGGGGATCGAATTGATTATAGAAACATGAGTTTAATTAGTCGATTTATTAGTGAACAAGGAAAAATATTATCTAGACGGGTGAATAGATTGACCTTGAAACAACAACGATTAATTACTATTGCTATAAAACAAGCTCGTATTTTATCTTTGTTACCTTTTCTTAATAATGATAAACAATTTGAAAGAACTGAGTCGACCGCTAGAACTGCCGGTTTTAGAGCCAGAAAAAAATAGGCTTACTCTTTCTTCACTTGAATCAAAATTTCAATCCGAACTCAACCGTGGGTTGATGCTTTAATTCCAAAAATAAGAAAATCAAGATTTGATTATCGTGTCGTAAGAAAAAAAGGAATTGGGGAAGAATCAATCCTTTTTTTTGTGTTCATTCATTTTAGTTTAGCGTATTTTATCATATTCATTTTTACTCTACCGTCCCGGAGTTTATTCTCCGGGGAACTCCGTTTAAATTATTCCCATGGATTCTTTCCAATCCACTTCTTCTTTTATGATCTCATTGGAAATCATATAAAGACAATTTTTATTTGATATAGCTATTTGTGCAAGTATTTTACGATTAAGAAGCAACTGTTTCTTATACATATCGTGTATTAATTTACTATAACTATAGAATACCCCCCCTTTACGAATTACTGCATTTATTCGAGCGATCCACAAACGACGAAAATTTCTCTTTTGCCGATCCCTATCCCGATGAGACGAAAGCAAAGCTCTTATTTTCTGTTGAATAATTGTTCGAGTAAGCCTTGAATGGGCCCCTCGAAAGCTTGATGCAAATAAACGAATTTTTGTTCTACGTCTCCGAGCTATATATCCCCGTCTAATTCTGGTCATTGAATAAATGAAACTTTGACGAATAACTAATAGGTTTCCTTTCTTTCAGTTATTCTTTTTCCTTTCCTAGTCTATTAATAACAAAGCTTATTTTTCCAATGTATAAACTAAAAATTCCAACGGCTTTGGCTACTATAACCTTCCCGACCACTATTTTTCTTTTTCTAGACATTTCACGTCAAAATAAGAAATTTTATTCTACTAGGTATCAAAAGAAAAATAGAGTAACTAAAAAATAAAATTTAAATGGATAAAGATAAATAAATAGCGGCTTACATCGTTTCTATGGTTACTTCTTAAACGGTGAGGTCTTCTCTATACACCGGAGCCTTTACTTCATTAATCAATGTTATTGGTAACTTGTATAGTTCACATTCTTTGGCTCTACCCATAAATTATCCAGTAATAGGTCGTTCACTATGAGATCTACCTATACAGTAACGGTATTTAATTATGAGAGTTGGCTGGTCAGCTAACCCTGTTAGTCCGTTCTTGCAAGATGGGCCCAATCTTTCGGTTTTTTTAAGTAAGATTTCCTCCGCTTAATGGATAACTATTTGCTACCAATGGAAAATTGCTTCTCATTTTTAATTGAAGTACTTGGATTTGCACCAATGGAAACCATAAATTTCATACACAAACGAAACGGGTGGATAGCTTTTCTTTTTTTTTTAGATACTAAATTGAGTGTAGTTCTTTTTCTATTCTATCCCATTCGCCGGTACGGATCATTGATACTGGAAAAAGTGTTCTTTTTTTTGTTCCAGCTCACGATCTGAACGAGTCGCACATACACCCTAGTACATGTTCCTCGACGCTGGGGGCATCCCCGAAGCGCGGGTGATTTTGTGACATTTCTGATTGGCTGTCTTGTATTTCTAATAAGTTGTTTAATGGTTGGCATGTTAAATCATATATATAAATAATGGGCTGGTTTAGATGGATCCTAACCGGATGATTAT